ATCACATTGTTACATTATATATAGAGAAATTATCACAACAACTCTATGGAAAAAATATACATCGGCCCTCGTTTTAGGGGTTTTTCGAGACAAGCCTTGTATATTAAGGGGGAGGGGGGTTTTTACCGAAAAAACCTTTTTTTTTTTAAAAATTCGATTTTCTTTTCCAAACCCGGGGTGAGCCTAATAATAGAAATAATTATGCCAGATAAAGTGAAGAATGTATTAGAATAATGAAATGCATTGTACACACACTATTATAGGAGGTTTCTTTCCGAGAGGGTTAATCACAGTGTTTTTTTTACTCGTTTGCTGCATTAATCAAAAAAACCAAACTGGTCCTACATGACCTGCTATTTTCTATCCCTTTCAGTAATGGTGAGTTTGACAATCTAATCTCCTGAATGATAAGTAATGAGATATGATAAGAAAAGTGTCGAGGATAGCTCAAGTTTACCTTAATGAACCAGATGAGCTCTTCCGGGGAATAGCGATTTGCTTCATACCGAACTAAAAAAACAGGGCGGAAGATAAATCTTGAGACGATCAAGGATAAATATGCCATTAAAGGGAACTAGAGGACTAGCATTTTTGATACGATCAAGGATTATATGAACTCCAACCATAATCAAATGTCAGGTTTGATCAATAGTTGGGGATAAAACAGTAATGTGCCACAAACCGTACAATTTTTTTCATTTAGTAGGTTAATGGGGGTTTCTTACCAACGGCATTAAATAATACCATGTAAAGTAGGGTTAAGTGAAAAGTATTATGCTATGAAATTACTGATTATAGGTAAATGAGGGTTAAATAATTTAATGTAATGAAATAGCTGATAGTAGATTAATGTGGATTATACATAGTATGTAATGATATAGGGGAATGTCGATTAATGAGGATTAAGCATAGTATATGTTATATAGTAGTATAATATCTGTTATAGTTACTATGGAATGAGGGTATTATGTGGTATATTAAGGTATGTGGGCCATATCATTAATATGTCACTCTAGCGTACAAAAACTGTCTTTTTTTAATTTGACATTTGCACGCTATAATAGCAATCAGGGGGCAGTTTAGGCAGAATCTTGGCTTTGGGAGCCAAGGGCAGGAGTTTAACCCTCCTTCCCCTGATATGTTTTGGAAGGGGTTTACACCCTCGGTCTTCGACTTACAAGGTCGACGCTTTTTAGTTAAGCTACCAAAACTAGTTTAGGCTGAGGATTTTGTTTTCGTATCAGCCGGTGAATGGAATGATAATGAGAAATAAGGAAAAGTAGGAGATTGAGGCAATTTGTCCTACTGTGATGAATGGTTGTTCTACTGGTTGTCCTCCAATTCAAGTTAGAATAATTGAATTAGCTACGAGAAGTCAGAAGAAGATTTGTGTTAGGGGTCGAAAGGTGGCACTTCGTTGTTTGGAGGTGTGAAGGAGGGGAACTAATATAAGGATAAAGATAGAGAATAGGAGAGCTAGGACTCCTCCTAGTTTATTAGGAATAGAGCGTAGGATTGCATAAGCGAATAAGAAGTATCATTCGGGTTTGATGTGGGGTGGGGTAACGAGTGGGTTTGCTGGGATAAAGTTTTCAGTGTCTCCTAATAGGTTAGGTAAGAATAGGGCTAATGCGGCTAAGGAGAGAATTATGGCGAAGAAGCCGAGTAGGTCTTTGTAAGAGAAGTATGGGTGGAATGAGATTTTGTCTGCATCTGAGTTAATACCTAGGGGGTTGTTAGAACCTGTTTCATGGAGGAATAGAAGGTGAATAATTGTTAAGGCTAAGATTAGGAATGGGAGTAGAAAGTGGAAGGCAAAGAAGCGTGTGAGGGTGGCGTTGTCTACTGAGAAACCCCCTCAGATTCATTGTACTAGTATGTCTCCGATATAGGGAAATGCGGATAAGAGGTTGGTAATGACTGTAGCTCCTCAGAAGGATATTTGGCCCCATGGTAAGACATAGCCGACGAAGGCTGTTGCTATTAATAGGAAAAGAAGGATTACACCGATGTTTCATGTTTCTTTATAAAGGTAGGAGCCATAGTATAGTCCTCGGGCAATGTGGAGATAAACGCAAATGAAAAATAGTGAGGCTCCGTTAGCATGGATATTACGAATGAGTCAGCCATAGTTAACATCGCGGCAGATGTGGATTACTGAGGAGAAAGCTATGGAAATGTCCGCGGTGTAGTGTATAGCTAGGAAAAGTCCTGTGAGGATTTGGATGATTAAACATAGTCCTAGGAGTGAACCAAAGTTTCATCATAATGAAATGTTAGATGGGGCGGGTAGGTCAACTAGGGCATGGTTTATAATTTTTAAGAGTGGATGGGTTTTTCGAATGTTAGTAGCCATTGGTTCTTATAGTTGAATAAACAACGATAGTTTTTCAAGTTATTAGTCTTGGTTAAAGTCCAGGTAAGAATAATGATATATTTTATGTTTGTGATAATGATTGGTTTGATTTTAGGTTTAATGGGTGTAGCATCTAATCCTTCCCCTTATTATGCTGCTTTAGGTTTAGTGACTGCTGCAGGGGTTGGGTGTGGTTTGTTAGTGGGGTATGGTGGATCTTTTATGTCGTTGATTTTATTTTTAATTTATTTGGGAGGGATGTTGGTGGTTTTTGCTTATACTGCGGCTCTTGCTGCAGAGCCTTATCCGGAAGCATGGGGAGATTGGTCGGTGTTGTTGTATGTTGGGTTTTATTTAGTGGGGCTTTTTGTAGTTGGTAAATATCTTATGGTTAAGGGGTGAGGTTTACATTGAACTGGGGTGGAGGAGGTAAATGGTTTAGATATAGTACGGGGAGATTTTTGGGGTGTTGCTTTATTGTATTCTGATGGGGGTTGGATGTTAGTTTTAGGAGGTTGGGTATTGTTATTAACTTTATTTGTGGTGTTGGAATTAACTCGGGGTTTATCTTGAGGTGCTTTGCGGGTGATTAGGTAGAAATGATTAGAGTGATTAGGGTTAGTGTTAGGAAGAGGAGTGTTAGATAAGTTTTAATGAGGCCTTGTTGGGGTTTAGTAGATAGTTTGATGAAGGGTGTTTGTTGGATGAGATTACTTTTGGGGCCAATTTTTTCATTTCAAGTTAGGTCAATTAGGTGTGTTGAGATGTGTTGGGCTCAGTTTAGGCTGAATTTTGGGAGAAGTCGGTGAATGATGGAAGGGAAATAACCTAGTATGTTGGAGAAGTGATGAGGGTGAAGTATGGGGTTAATTTTGAAATGGGAATTAGTAAGGTTAGTAAGTTCGAGGGCTAAGAGGAGGCCTGTAATTGTAACTAAGAGGGCAGATAATTTAAGTAAGGGGGGTATAGTTATGATTTGGGTTTTTGTTGGGGTAAGATTAAGGGTAATAATTAGTCCGGCAATAATGCTTCCATAAGCAAGACGTTTGATGGGGTTAATTACTGATAGGTTGTTTTCATTGATTGGAGAGAATGTACTAAATCGAGGGTAATTTATTAATGTGAAGAAGATAAGGCGGAGGCTGTAGATGGCTGTGAAGGATGTTGCTACGAGGGTTAAGATTAGGGCTCAGGCGTTTAAGTGGGAAGTGTTTATAGATTCAATAATAGCGTCTTTTGAGAAGAAGCCTGATAGGAATGGTATACCTGTGAGGGCTAAGCTGCCAATTGTTAAGGAGGTTGAGGTAAATGGCAGGAGTTTATGGAGGCTTCCTATTTTTCGGATATCTTGTTCGTCGTTAAGACTATGGATGATTGATCCGGAGCAGAGAAAGAGTATTGCTTTGAAGAAGGCGTGGGTGCAAATGTGAAGGAAGGCTAGTTGGGGTTGGTTGAGGCCAATAGTAACTATTATCAGTCCTAGTTGACTTGATGTTGAGAAAGCAATGATTTTTTTGATATCATTTTGGGTTAGAGCACATGCAGCTGTGAAAAGAGTGGTAAGTGCTCCTAGACATAGGCAGGTTGTTAGGATTAGTTTGTTGTCTTGAATGAGAGGGTGAAGGCGGATTAAGAGAAAGATACCTGCTACAACTATTGTACTTGAGTGGAGTAATGCTGATACTGGTGTAGGACCTTCTATGGCTGAAGGTAATCAGGGATGTAGGCCGAATTGTGCTGATTTTCCAGCTGCAGCTAGTACGAGACCGAGGAGTGGAAGAGTTAGGTCTTTGTTTTTTGATAAGATAAAGAGTTGGTGAATTTCTCATGAGTTAAGGTTAGTAGCTAATCAGGCTATGCTTAAAATTAGTCCGATATCACCAATTCGGTTGTAGATAACAGCTTGTAGTGCTGCTGTATTAGCGTCTGTTCGGCTATATCATCAACCAATGAGTAGGAAGGATATGATTCCAACTCCTTCTCAGCCAATGAATAATTGGAATATGTTGTTGGCGGTAACTAGAATGATTATTGAGATTAGGAATAGTAGGAGATATTTAAAGAAACGGTTAATGTTGGGGTCGGAGTGTATGTATCAGAGAGCAAATTCGAGGATAGATCAAGTGACATATAGGGCTACGGGTGTAAAAATAATTGAGTATAGATCAAATTTAAAGCTTATGTTGATGTCGAATGGGCCTATATTTATTCAGTTTCAGTTAGTAGTGATTGATTCTAAGCTTTGGTCGAGAAAAATAAATAAAGGAATTAGGCTAATGAAGAAGGAGATTTTTACGGCAGTTTTTACGTATAGAGCTAGTGAGTTAGGTTTAGGTTCTTTGGGTGAGAGAGAGGAAATTAATGGGAGGGAAAGAATAATGAAGATTAAAAGAAAGGATGAGTTAAAGATAATGTTCATAGTTCTTGCTTGGAGTTGCACCAAGGGTTTTTGGTTCCTAAGACCAATAGATTACTATTATCTTTCAAGAACCGAGTGAGTCATGGGTTCGAACCATGATAAGAAGAATTAGCAGATCTTCGTGTCCCGGACCTCTCTCGGTAGATAAAAAGGTTTTAACTTTTGTCTTTAGAACCACAATCTAATGTTTTAATTAAACTATAAATACAGAATGCTCAGCTTCAAATAAGTTCTGGTTTAAGGATTAGTAATAGTACGGGTATGATGTGGAGGCTGAGGAGAAGATGTTCTCGTGTATAGGATGGATTGAGTGAGAGGAGGTGATTGGATGTTATTCCTCGTTGGGTTATGAGGAATATATAGAGGGAGTAAGATGCTGTGATTAGTACTCCGGAGCCTGTAAGGATTAAGGTTCAGTTGGATCAGTTGAATAGTGATGAGATAATGAAAAGTTCTCCTATGAGGTTGGGAGATGGAGGTAAAGCAAGGTTGGCAAGGTTAGCGAGGAGTCATCAGGTTGCTATAAGTGGGAGGATAATTTGAATTCCTCGACCTAAGAGGAGAGTTCGGCTGTGGATACGTTCATAGTTAGTGTTGGCTAAACAGAATAAAGCTGATGAGATCAGACCATGGGCGATTATTAGTGTTGTTGCTCCTGCGAAACTTCATGGAGTTTGGATGAGGATGGCTGCTGCAACAAGACCTATATGGCTAACTGAGGAATAAGCAATAAGAGATTTTAGATCTGTTTGTCGTAGGCAGATGGAACTAGTTATTACGACACCTCAGACAGCTAAGATTAGAAATGGGTAAGCTATTTCTTTGGTGAGGGGATTAAGTATAATAATAATTCGTATTATTCCGTAACCTCCTAATTTTAATAATACGGCAGCTAGAATTATAGAGCCAGCGATTGGGGCTTCAACGTGGGCTTTTGGTAGTCAAAGATGGACTCCGTAGAGTGGTATTTTAACAAGAAAGGCAATAATGCAAGCAGTTCATCAGAGTTTGTCTGTTCATGAATGAAGATTAGTGAGTTGAGAATGTTGAATAATTAGTATTGAGAGGGTGCCAAGGTTGTTTTGTATAGATAGTAGGGCGATAAGTAAGGGGAGGGATCCGATTAGAGTGTAGAATAGGAAGTAAGTTCCTGCGTTTAGGCGTTCTGTTTGGTTGCCTCATCGTGTAATAATAATAAGTGTTGGGATGAGTGTAGCTTCAAATATAATATAAAATAAGATTATTTCTGTTGCAGAGAAGGCTATGATGAGGAAGAATTGTAAAGAGATTAATAGGGAAATATATGTTCGTTGTCGGGTTAAGGGTTCTGGGGAAATGTGATTTTGGCTAGCTAGGATTATTAGTGGTAAGAGTCAGCATGTGAGGATAAGTAATGGGGTAGATAGGGGATCAACAGCTAGATACTGATTAGAGAAATCTCAGCCAATATCTGAGTTTCATTTAAGTCAGGATAGGCTTATTGTAGCAATAAGAAAGCTATGGATAGAGGTAGTAGTTCATAGTCATTTTTTATGAGAAAATCAAGTAGTGGGAAATAGTATGATTGTTGGAATTAAAATTTTTAACATTGAAGAAGGTTGAGGTTTTGTAGTTTGTCGGAACCATGTGAGCGGGAAGCAGCGATTAGGATAGCTAGTCCTGTACTAGCCTCACAGGCAGAAAATGTTAGAAGGATTATAGGGGTGATGGAGCTGGAGGTGGAGTTTAATGTCATAGATCAAACAGCAGTAGCAATAAAAAGGGTGAGTATTATGCCTTCGAGACATAGGAGAGCGGATAAAAGATGAGAACGGTTGAATGCGAGGCCTATTAAACCTAGAATAAATGCTGAGGTAAAACTAAAATATATAGGGGACATAAGATGTTTATGGATTTTCACCATAATTTGCTAAGCCGAAATCAGCGGTCTTGATTTGGACTAAACATCTATTCTGCTCATTCAAGTCCTCCTTGGAATCATTCATAGATGAGGCCTAAGGTAAGTAGGATTAAAATGATTGTTGCTCAGAAAAGTGTAGAAAGAGGTGTTAATAGTTGATTTCCTCAGGGTAGTGGTAATAAGAGGGCGATTTCTAGGTCAAATAAGAGGAATAAGATTGCTACTAGGAAAAAGCGTAGGGAAAAGGGGAGGCGGGCATTTCCTAGTGGGTCAAAACCACATTCGTAAGGGGATAATTTTTCATTATCTGGATTTAGTGATGGTAGTCAGAATGCAATTAAAGCGAGGATTAGGGAAATCAGGGCCGTGGTCGCGACAGATGATATGATGAGGTTCATTACTTTTCCTTGGATTTAAACCAAGATTAAGTAATTGGAAATCACTTGTACTAATTTATACTAGAAAAGCAATTATGAGCCTCATCAATAGATGGATACATAAAGGAATAATCACACTACATCTACAAAATGTCAGTATCATGCTGCGGCTTCGAAGCCAAAATGATGTTCTGATGTGAAGTGATATTGGACTTGTCGTATAAGACAAACTGCTAAAAATGTTGAACCAATAATGACATGGAGACCATGGAATCCTGTGGCAACATAGAATGTTGTTCCGTAGATTCCATCAGCAATAGTGAAAGATGCTTCGTGGTATTCTATAGCTTGGAGAGATGTAAAATAAACTCCTAGAATGATGGTTAAAGTAAGGGCTTGGATTGCTTCTTTTCGATTACCTTCTATTAAACTATGGTGGGCTCAAGTTACGGTTACTCCTGAAGCTAGAAGAACTGCAGTATTTAGGAGTGGAACTTCGAATGGATCTAGAGGATTAATTCCTGTTGGTGGTCAGCATCCGCCTAATTCAGGAGTGGGTGCGAGGCTGGAGTGGTAGAAGGCTCAGAAAAAGCCTAGGAAGAAGAAAACTTCTGATGTAATGAATAGGATTATTCCATAGCGAAGGCCTTTTTGTACAGGAGGGGTATGGTGACCTTGGAATGTCCCTTCTCGAATAACATCGCGTCATCATTGAATTATTGTTAGGAGAAGGAGAGTTAATCCTAGATAAAGGAGAAGAAGTGAGTGGAAGTGAAATCAGATGGCTAAACCTGATGTTATAAGAAGGGCAGCGGTAGCTCCTGTTAGAGGTCATGGGCTTGGGTCAACTATATGATATGCATGTGCTTGGTGAGCCATTATACATTTTCTTGTAAATATAAACTTAATAGGAGGACGAATACGTATGCTTGAATTATTGCTACAGCTACTTCTAGAATTGTTAATAAAAATAGAATTATGGAAGTTAGTAGGGCTACAGTTGGTATAATGGTTAGGAGAACGAATGCTGCGGTGGCGATTAGTTGTATTAATAGGTGACCGGCTGTTAGGTTAGCAGTTAATCGAACTCCTAGAGCTAATGGTCGAATAAATAGGCTAATGGTTTCAATAATAATGAGGATAGGGATTAAAGGAGTTGGTGTTCCTTCTGGGAGAAGGTGACCTAGTGTGATTGTAGGTTGGTTTAGTATACCAATTAATACAGTTGTAAGTCATAGTGGGAGAGCGAATGCTATATTTAAAGAAAGTTGTGTTGTGGGGGTAAATGTATAAGGGAGGAGACCTAAGAGGTTAATAGTGATTAGGAATAGTATTAAGGCTGTGAGTAATATGGCTCATTTATGTCCTCCGAGATTAATTGGTTGTATGAGTTGATAAATAAAACGATTGATGAATCAGGCTTGAAGGGTAATTAATCGATTGTTTAATCATCGATTAGTTGGGGTTGGAAAGGTAAGTCATGGGATTAGAATTGCTAGGGCGATGAGAGGAATTCCGATGAATGATGGGCTTAAGAATTGGTCAAAGAAGCTTATAATCATGGTCAATTTCAGGGATTAGGTTTGGGTTTTTCAGTACTTTTTAGGGTAGGATCATTGTTAAATAAGTGATTTATAATTTTGTTTGGTAGGATGGTGAGGAAAATAATTCATGAAAATAATAAGATTAAAAATCATGGGTTGGGATTTAATTGAGGCATGTCATTAAGGGTGGTTGGGAGTCACCAATGTTTAGCTTAAAAGGCTAATGCTAGGCCCAGTTTAGCTTCTTAATGAGGCTTCTTCTAGCATTGATGAAGATCAGGCTTCAAAGTGTTCTAAAGGAACTGCTTCTACTACGATAGGTATAAAACTGTGGTTAGCACCGCAGATTTCTGAACATTGACCATAGTAGATGCCAGGACGTGAGACGATGAAGGCAGTTTGATTAAGTCGTCCTGGAACGGCATCTATTTTTACACCTAAAGCTGGGACGGTCCATGAATGTAGAACATCTTCTGCTGATACTAATACTCGAATAGGTGATTCTATAGGAACTACTATACGATGATCTGTTTCTAATAAGCGAAATTGGCCTGGAGTTAAATCTTGAGTTTGAATTATATAAGAATCGAATCCTAGGTCTTCGTAGTCTGTATATTCGTAACTTCAGTATCATTGATGACCCATAGCTTTAATAGTTAGATGCGGGTCATTAATTTCATCTATGAGATATAAAATTCGTAATGATGGGAGAGCAATTATGATGAGAATAATAGCGGGTAAGATGGTTCAAACGATTTCGATTTCTTGGGAATCGAGAATATATTTGTTTGTAAGTTTAGTTGTAACTATTGCTGTAATGATGTAGAGGACTAGGGTACTAATTAAGAATACAATTATTAATGTGTGGTCGTGAAAGTGAATGAGTTCTTCCATAACTGGGGAGGCTGCATCTTGAAATCCTAATTGTGAAGGGTGTGCCATTGTAAATTAAGATACGTGAGGGTCTAACTCACAATTCTACCCCGACAAGGTAGTGTAATATATTTTACTAGTATCTTATAAAGAAAGTGACAGAGTGGTAATGTGGCTGGCTTGAAACCAGTATATGGGGGTTCAATTCCTTCCTTTCTTGTTAAAAAGAGGGTCGTTGGACTTGAACGAATGCTGGTTCTTCATAGGTATGATAAGGAGGAGGACAACCATGTAATCATTCTACATTTGTATGTGGGAGTTCAATGGATAATACTTCTCGTTTTGAGGCGAATGCTTCTCAAATGATGAATAGTAATATAATTACAGCGACGAGAGAGATTAGTGAGCCAATTGATGAAATTGCGTTTCATAGGGTATATGCGTCTGGATAGTCTGAGTATCGTCGTGGTATACCTGCGAGACCTAGGAAATGTTGAGGGAAGAAAGTTAAATTTACTCCGATAAATATAACTGTAAATTGAATTTTTGTCCAGGTTTGATGGAGGGTAAAGCCAGAAATTAGGGGGAATCAGTGAATAAGGCCTGCCATGATGGCAAATACTGCTCCTATTGAAAGGACATAGTGAAAATGGGCTACTACATAGTAAGTGTCATGGAGAACAATATCTAATGAGGAATTAGCTAATACAATTCCTGTTAGACCACCTACTGTAAAGAGGAAAATAAAACCTAGAGCTCAGAGCAGAGGAGTATCTCATTTAATGGATCCTCCATGGAGAGTTGCTAATCAACTAAAAACTTTAACACCTGTAGGAATGGCGATAATTATTGTTGCAGAGGTGAAATAAGCTCGAGTGTCTACGTCTATTCCTACTGTAAATATGTGATGGGCTCATACGATGAAACCAAGTAGGCCAATTGCTATTATTGCTCAAACTATACCCATATATCCAAATGGTTCTTTTTTACCTGAATAATAAGCTACTACATGTGAGATTATTCCGAAACCAGGTAGGATTAAAATGTAAACTTCAGGATGGCCGAAAAATCAAAATAAATGTTGATAAAGGATGGGGTCTCCTCCACCTGCAGGGTCGAAGAATGTAGTATTGAGGTTACGGTCTGTGAGTAATATTGTAATTCCTGCTGCAAGAACTGGAAGTGAAAGAAGAAGAAGGATAGTAGTTACAAGGATGGATCAAACAAATAATGGTGTTTGATATTGAGAAATGGCTGGTGGTTTTATATTAATAATAGTTGTGATGAAATTGATTGAAGCTAAGATTGATGAGACACCAGCTAAGTGAAGAGAGAAAATAGCCAAATCAACAGATGGCCCAGCATGGGCTAGGTTGCTAGCCAGTGGAGGGTAGACTGTTCAACCAGTACCTGCTCCGGCTTCTACTCCAGCAGAAGCAAGGAGAAGAAGAAATGATGGTGGAAGGAGTCAAAAACTTATATTATTTATTCGTGGAAAGGCTATATCTGGTGCTCCAATTATTAAGGGAACTAATCAATTTCCGAAACCACCAATTATAATTGGCATAACTATAAAAAAGATTATTACAAAAGCGTGGGCAGTTACGATTACATTATAAATCTGATCATCTCCTAAAAGTGATCCAGGTTGTCCAAGTTCAGCTCGGATTAGAAGACTCAGGGCTGTTCCAACTATACCTGCTCATGCACCAAAAATTAGGTAAAGGGTGCCAATGTCTTTGTGGTTAGTGGAAAATAGTCAACGATTGATTGCCACAGGTAAGATGGCTGAGAATAAGCGGCGGATTGTAGCTCCGTTTATAGAGGTCAGAATCCTCTTCTTATCAAAGCCTTGAAGTAGCTGTTTACGTTGGATTGCAAATCCAAAGACGGAGGTTAGTTCCCTCCCGGGGCTTTCTCCCGCCTTTGTCTTAGGCGGCGGGAGAAAGCTTAGATAGAAGTTCGCTGGTTTAAACGCTTAGCTGTTAACTAAGATTTTGTGGGATCGAGGCCTGCCTGTCTAGAAGGTTTTAGCTTAATAAAAGCATCTGAGTTGCATTCAGAGGATGTGAGATAGAGTCTTGCAAATCTTAGCAGAAATTAGAGGATTTTCACTTCTACTTAAAGCTTTGAAGGCTTTTGGTCTGTTGTTAACCTAAATTTCTATGAGATGAGTATAAAGGTTATAGGTGTTAAGGGGAGAAGGAGGATGGATAGGGTTGCTGGGATTAATAAAGTAAGGGTTGGGTGGTTGGATTTTGTTCGTCAGGAAGATGATATATTAGTTGGGTTTGGGTTTATGGTTAGTGTTGTAGCATAACATAAACGTAAGTAAAAGAATAAACTAAGGAGGGCTATAAGGGCTATGATAGTAGCTGGGATAAATAGGCTTTGTTTTGTTAATTCTTGGAGGATTAGTCATTTGGGTATAAATCCAGAGAGTGGGGGTAATCCTCCTAGGGAAAGGAGGGTTAGTAAGGCAATGGTAGATAGGAGGGGAGATTTGGTTGATGATGAAGCGATAGAGTTGATTTTGGTTGAGTTGAAGGTTTTGAATAGGAGGAAGGTTGTAAGTGTCATGGTGATGTATAGGATGAGATTAAGTAGGGTTAGGTTGGGGGCGTAATGTAGGATTGTAATTATTCATCCGAGGTTAGCGATTGATGAGTAAGCTAAGATTTTTCGTAGTTGTGTTTGATTAAGTCCTCCTCATCCTCCAATGATTGTTGATAAAATTCCGAGGGATAATAGTAAATTAGGGTTGAGTAGGGGATATAGTTGAAGTAAGATAGCGAATGGAGCTAGTTTTTGTCAGGTAGATAAGATGAGTCCTGTGGTAAGGTCTAGTCCTTGAAGGACTTCGGGTAATCAGAAGTGTAATGGTGCGAGACCAATTTTTAGGGCGAGTGCAGTTAATGCTAGTGTGGCAGAGGTTGGGTTAATTAATTCAGTTAAGTTTCATTCGCCTGAAGTTCAAGCATTTGTGATGCTAGCGAATAATAATAGGGCGGAAGCAGTTGCTTGGGTAATAAAGTATTTTGTGGTAGCTTCTACTGCTCGTGGGTGATGTTGGTGGATTATTAAAGGAATAATAGCTAAGGTATTAATTTCAAGGCCTATTCATACTAGGAGTCAATGGGATCCAATAAATGTAAGGGTTGTTCCTAGGCCTAGACTTGAAATTAGGATGGTTAATACAGTAGGGTTCATTAATAAAGGAAGGATTTTAACCAACATGGTTGGGGTATGGGCCCAAAAGCTTTATTAGCTGACTTTATTTAGGGAATAGTGTAATAGGAAACACGGAGGGTTTTGATCTCTCAGATATAGGTTCGAATCCTATTTTTCTAGGAGGAAGTGGGGAGGTTTTAACTCTCATTATCCACTCTATCAAAGTGGTCCTTTAATTCAGGCACACTTCCTTAGGTAATAGGGGGTAGGCTTGATATGGCAAGAGGTAGGGCTATGTGTCATAGGATAATTGCTAAGGTAAGGGGAAGAAAATTTTTTCAAACTAGGTGTATGAGTTGGTCGTAGCGGAAGCGGGGGTAGGATGCTCGGATTCATAAGAAAATGAATGTTAGTAGGGTAGCTTTTATTATAAGGTTAAATGTTGAGATTTGTGGGAGGAGGGGATTGTAAGAGGTTCCTATGAATAGGATAACTGATAAGGTATTTATTAATAAGATGTTAGTATATTCGGCTAAGAAGAACAAGGCAAATGGTCCTCCTGCATATTCAATGTTAAATCCTGATACTAGTTCTGATTCTCCTTCTGTTAGATCAAATGGAGCTCGATTGGTTTCTGCTAGGGTTGAAATGTATCATATAAGGGCTAATGGTCAGCCTGGGATTAGGAGTCAAATGGTTTCTTGGGTAAGATTGAATGTATGAAGGGTGAACCCTCCGGCGAATACAATTATTGATAGGAGGATAAGGCCTAGGCTCACTTCGTATGAAATAGTTTGGGCTACAGCACGTAATGCTCCTATTAGAGCATATTTTGAGTTAGATGCTCATCCGGATCCTAGGATGGTGTAAACGGTAAGGCTTGAAATTGCTAAAATGAACAGTAGGCCTAGATTGAGATTGATGATCGGGTGAGGGAGAGGAAGAGGTATTCATATGAGAAGGGCTAGGGTGAGAGCTATTGTAGGGGTAATTAGAAACAAAAGTGGAGAGGATATTGATGGACGGATAGGTTCTTTAATAAATAGTTTTAGGCCATCTGCGATGGGTTGGAGTAAGCCATAAGGTCCAACGATATTTGGACCTTTACGGAATTGTATATAGCCGAGAATTTTTCGTTCAATTAATGTGAGGAAGGCTGTGGCTAGGAGGATGGGGATAATATAGGCAAGAGGATTAATTAAATAGAATAAAATGGGCTGGAGCATAGTTGAGGAGAGGATTTGAACCTCTGGATTAAAGGACTTAGGTCTTTTGCATTTGCCAGGCTCTGCCACCTCAACAACCCTTTTTTTGGGCACTAGGTGATCTTTTCTTATCTATTTTAGTTTTATTCAATAGATGAAAATAGGGCGTACTGATAGCATTGGCCCTACTTTTCCGGTCCTTTCGTACTAGGAAAAGTGTATTCATAGATAGAAACTGACCTGGATTTCTCCGGTCTGAACTCAGATCACGTAGGACTATTAATCGTTGAACAAACGAACCCTTAATAGCGGTTACACCATTAGGATGTCCTGATCCAACATCGAGGTCGTAAACCCTTTCTTCGATAGGGACTCTGAGAAAGGATTGCGCTGTTATCCCTAGGGTAACTTGGTTCATTGATCAGGAAGTCCTGGGTCATTTTTCGATAAATGTTTTATTGATTAGAATTGTCATTCTAATTTTTAAGTACTTAGTACTCAATCGATGAGGGGGATTTGTTTTTCCCCTTGGTCACCCCAACCAAAAACAGTTAAATTAGGAGTATTGTATATTTTATTTATATCCTGGGAAGTAGATAATTACATAATTAATTTAAGTGTTTAAAGCTCCATAGGGTCTTCTCGTCTAATGTTATTATATTCGCTTCTGCACGAATAGATCAATTTCATTGATTAGAAAATAGAGACAGTTAAACTCTCGTGGTGCCTTTCATACAGGTCTTCATTTAAAAGACAAGTGATTACGCTACCTTTGCACGGTCAAAATACCGCGGCCGTTAAATGTTATCACAGGGCAGGCGGGACCTCTTATAGTTTATCAAGAGGCGATGTTTTTGGTAAACAGGCGGAGTTTATGTTTGCCGAGTTCCTTTATTTTCTTTTAATCTTTCCTGATAACACTCCTGTGTAGGGTCAACGAGTGGAAAAATAGGGTTTTCTAGTTGATGATTAAGTGATATAATAACCTCAGTTTGGGGTCGTTTAATTATCAGTGATTTAATTCTTTCTGATGTACACTTGTGTTAGGAGAGATTTGTTCTCTTTATTACTCATTTTAGCATAAGTTCTTTTATATTTGTATAAAATAACCCAATAGGATGAAGGGGGTTGTGAGTGGATATCTAAATTAGAGGTTTAGTTGTTGGATTAGAGCTGCGACGCTTACTTAGCAGGTGGCTGCTTTTAGGCCCACTGGGATAGAAACCTTAATGATTATGATCATTTCCCACCTTAAAAAGTTGTATCTTGGTTTAGAAGGGCTGTACCTCTTCTAAATAACTATTAATTCTTATGATTTTCTTTGACAAGTAAGTCTTATCTAGATGATGAAAAATTAATGCAGAACTAAAGTTCTTTTCTTGGGTAACCAGCTATCACTAAACTCGGTAGGCTTTTCACCGCTACTCGGAAGTCTTCCCACTCTTTTGCCACAGAGACGGGTTGGCTCTATAATGCTGCTTCGGAGTAGCTCGTTTAGTTTCGGGAAGATAGACTTAAGGTCTTTTTGCCTAGTTTTTCTAGCTAAATCATGATGCAAAAGGTACGAGATATAATCTCTGCTTTTTAGTACTTTGATGATTTGTTTCATTTCTTTTTCAGCTTTCCCTTGCGGTACATAGGCTATTGCGCTGGGGTTATTGTTCTGTCACCCATACTAAAAGGTTAAGAATGTTTTGGTTGAGGGTTATTATGTGAATTAGATTTATAAGGTCTAGTTGAGTAGGTATGTAGGCTAGCTTTGAGGTTCAAAATGATCCGAATTGCGCGGATATCTTCTCGGTGTAAGGGAGGTGCTTTACTAATTTAGCCACATTTTGATTCCAAGTGCACTTTCCAGTACACTTACCATGTTACGACTTGCCTCCTCTTATTAGAGAAATGTATTTATGGAAGGGGATAGGTAGTTTTTGAGGAGAGTGACGGGCGGTGTGTGCTTATCCCAGAGCCGGTTTCAGAGGAGTATTCTAGTCTACTCTTACTGCTAAATCCACCTTTAGGTATGTTTTCAGTTTACCATTCGTATATTTTTGGAAAAAAATGTAGCCCATTTCTTCCCACTTCATTTGCTACACCTCGACCTGACGTTTTGGAGTTTTATTCTTTTTGCTTACTTTTAGACCTTCACAGGGTGGGCTGACGACGGCGGTATATAGACGGTAATGGCAAGAAGTGGTGAGGTTGAACGGGGAATATCGGTTATAGAACAGGCTCCTCTAGGTGGGTATGGGATACCGCCAAGTCCTTTGGGTTTTAAGCTAGCGCTTGTAGTACTCTGGCGGACAACATGGTAGGATGTTGTCTAAGTTTATGGTTGGGCATAGTAGGGTATCTAATCCTAGTTTGGGTCCCAACTGTCGTGACATCAAGGTTTCTTAATTTATAAAGTCACTTTCGTTGTTGTTTGTTCCACTCATGAATACGTATAACAGTTTTATGAGGTCTAAACTTTAATTGTTGAAGGTCATTCTTTAATCACTCTTTACGCCGGGAATGTGTTAATGTGAGTTACTCGTATAACCGCGGTGGCTGGCACGAGATTAACCAACTCTGTTAACTTTAACTGAGTCAAGCTTACGCTTATAAATCAATGTTTATTACTGCTGAAATCCCTTGAGGGTGTGGCTTAGCAAGATGTCTTGGGCTACGTATGTGTGTGCCTGATATCCGCTCCTAATTATTTAATAGAATAATTAGGGCATTCTCACAGGAGAGCTGAGACTTGCATGTATAATTCTAGTTACAATTAACACTAAGGCTAGGACCAAACCTTATATGCTTGCGGAAAAAATTAATTTTCATCTTAGCATCTTCAGTGCCATGCTTTAAATTAAGCTACACTAGC